CAATAGCCAACGAGATCGAAATACTGAATCATAAATGTAGTTCGGGTTCAAATTCTATATATATTGGAATCCAATATGGATGGTCTTTTCTATAATGATAGATAAATTAAAGAGACTTACTCGTGATTTCATGTACTTGATATTTCTTTTGAAAAAAAAGAGGGATTGGCTGAACTTGAAAATTTACTCTTTACTCATTCAATGAGTATACGATTGAATCGTATTCGGTTGGGTGACACCAACTAAATCGAGTGCTAACTCCCATTTATTTCTTATTGTATTGAATTAACCGATCAATCTGCTATCGGACATTTATTTTCCCCTTGGCATGGCGCTATTCCAAAAAAATTTTCGACATATTTCACTTTAATTATAATTATGAGAATCAATCCTACCCCTTCTAGTCCTGCGGTTTCCACACAAAACCTAGGGCGTATCGCTCAAATTATTGGCCCAGTACTAGATGTTGTTTTTCCTCCGGGCAAGATGCCTAATATTTATAACGCTTTAGTAGTTAAGGGTCGAGATACTGTCGGTCAGCAAATTAATGTGACTTGTGAAGTACAACAATTATTAGGAAATAATCGAGTTAGAGCTGTAGCTATGAGTGCTACGGATGGATTGACGAGAGGAATGGAAGTAATTGATACGGGAGCTCCTCTAAGCATTCCAGTTGGCGGAGCTACACTCGGACGAATTTTCAACGTTCTTGGGGAACCTGTTGATAATTTAGGTCCTGTAGATACTAGCACAACATCTCCTATTCATAGACCCGCACCCGCCTTTATAGAGTTGGATACAAAATTCTCAATCTTTGAAACAGGAATTAAAGTAGTGGATCTTTTAGCTCCTTATCGCCGTGGAGGAAAAATAGGACTATTTGGGGGAGCTGGAGTAGGTAAAACAGTACTCATCATGGAATTGATCAACAACATTGCCAAAGCTCATGGAGGCGTATCCGTATTTGGCGGAGTAGGCGAACGTACTCGTGAAGGAAATGATCTTTACATAGAAATGAAAGAATCCGGAGTAATTAATGAAAAAAATATTGCAGAATCCAAAGTAGCTCTAGTCTATGGTCAAATGAATGAACCGCCGGGAGCTCGTATGAGAGTTGGGTTGACTGCACTAACCATGGCGGAATATTTCCGGGATGTTAATGAGCAAAACGTACTTCTATTCATCGACAATATCTTTCGTTTCGTCCAAGCGGGATCAGAAGTATCTGCCTTATTGGGGAGAATGCCTTCTGCAGTGGGTTATCAACCTACCCTTAGTACAGAAATGGGTTCTTTGCAAGAAAGAATTACTTCTACCAAAAAGGGATCCATAACTTCGATACAAGCCGTTTATGTACCTGCGGACGATTTGACCGACCCTGCTCCTGCCACGACATTTGCACATTTAGATGCTACTACCGTACTATCAAGAGGGTTAGCTGCCAAAGGTATTTATCCTGCAGTGGATCCTTTAGATTCAACGTCAACTATGTTACAACCTCGAATCGTTGGTGAGGAACATTACGAAACTGCGCAAAGAGTTAAGCAAACTTCACAACGTTACAAAGAACTTCAGGACATTATAGCTATTCTTGGGTTGGACGAATTATCCGAAGAAGATCGTTTAACTGTAGCCAGAGCACGAAAAATTGAGCGTTTCTTATCACAACCCTTCTTCGTGGCAGAAGTATTTACTGGTTCTCCAGGAAAATATGTCGGTCTTGCAGAAACAATTAGAGGGTTTCAACTGATCCTTTCCGGAGAATTAGACAGTCTTCCCGAGCAAGCCTTTTATTTGGTGGGTAACATCGATGAAGCTACCGCGAAAGCTATAAACTTAGAAGAGGAGGGCAAATTAAAGAAATGACCTTAAATCTTTGTGTACTGACTCCTAATCGAATTATTTGGGATTCAGAAGTGAAAGAAATCATTTTATCTACTAATAGTGGTCAAATTGGCGTATTACCAAACCACGCCCCCATTGCCACGGCTGTAGATATAGGTCTTTTGAGAATACGCTTTAACAACGACCAATGGTTAACGGTGGCTCTGATGGGTGGTTTTGCTAGAATAGGTAATAATGAAATCACCATTTTAGGAAATGATGCGGAAATAAGTACTGATATTGATCCGCAAGAAGCTCAACAAGCTCTTGAAATAGCTGAAGCTAATTTGAGTGGAGCTGAGGGTAAGAGACAAGCAATTGAAGCGAATCTAGCTCTCAGACGAGCTAGGACACGAGTGGAGGCTGTCAATGTTATTTCCTACTAGTTAAGTCATTAGATCAAAATAAAAAGAATAAGTTTTTTAAAAGTTCTTTATATATACACCACATGTTGATTTTGCTAATTGAACACAATCAAGTCTAATCTGATAAAAAAAAGAAGATGGGTAGAAAAACTTATTAGATATCATTTCATTGACTCCAGTATCTAATAAGTTCTACCTACTATTGGATTTGAACCAATGACTACCGCCGTATGAAAGCAATACTCTAACCACTGAGTTAAGTAGGTCATTTATCACTACAAATAGGAACCCATCACTTCGGGAATTATAGATAGAATAGGATTTCCAAGCAATACTAATTTCTTTCTGTTAAGCTTAAATAAAATAAATAAATCAGAGAGCTATCATGTGGGATTATGAAATATCTATCTTGACAAGAAATTGTCTATATGTTAAGATGTCTATAACAAGGGCTATAGCTCAGTTGGTAGAGCACCTCGTTTACACGTGCGCCAATGCTTTTCAAAGGAGCCAATTATGCAATGAACATAATTGATCGTATTGAAAAATTGATGTCTTACTCCATTCCATAGGTTCGAGGGAACAAGAGAACAATAGCCTGACCTAACAAATATTTGGTTCGGTCCGATTCAGGCGCTAATTAAGTTGCCAAATCAAATAGAACCCACCAGTGATTTGATAGTTGATAAGGTAAATACCCATCCCATTCAATGCTAGGCATAATGAGTATAAGGGACTCAAAAAAACCTCTTTTCGCTCTATGAACTTGAAGGTGTATGAAGTCTCATATTCGACTGTTCCAGCGAGGCGATAGAGATTCTATTTAACTTAGGTTAATCTAGGCCGAAGGCAGACCTAAGTCAACGTAATACTTCCTTGAAACACTTTGGTATTGCTCCTAGATCAGAATACAAATAATGAATCATAGCACATGGAGCCATCTCATTATCTTCCTCTAAAGATAAAATATGGTAGAATAACTGATCTTTACATCAGTTGATGGAAGAGCCCAATGCAACAAAATGCATGTTGGGTCTTTGAAACAGTTCAAATCATTTCGATAATAATAAGTTTGATCCGTTTTACCGAGAAGGTCTACGGTTCGAGTCCGTATAGCCCTATAATCCTAATATATTTTATATTATTTTAGTATAGCTTTCATTTCCTCAAGTATAGCTTTCATTTCCTCATAGTTGTGGCCAGGTATCGTAGAAATGAAAGCATTACCAAATCAATTTAGGAAGTGGAAATCATGACATGATTCCGACTAAAAACTTCAACCTGACCCAACGAAATCTAATTCTAAGTAGCATGGGTCTAAGACGTATTCTTTTTTTGGTCTTAGGTCTTGTATTTGTAGAAAACCCCTGTCCTGACTAATCACTAATCTTTTTTTGGCAGAACAAGAGAAACCTTATTGATTGATTCACAAATAATGGAGAGATAATGAATTGGTACTAAAGGATTAACGTTATATTCTATGAGTTGGGGGGGTTTGGGTTGGGGGTTTGATTTGGTCTATTGAATCATTCGATAATATGTAATTCTTTCATTAGAAAATGTAATGTTATGTAAATCTTTTATGATTCCGTCGATTAGATTACTCCACTCTTTGCTATGTTTCATTGTCTAGTATCTAGTATAGGTGTACTGTAAAAGTTTTTTTGTGTCGGAATCTACCCCATTGTTTGGTGTTATCATTATATTAATAATATTAAGTGTTATTGCCATAACAAAACAAACGAGTATTTTGGTTCATTCCAAACCAAATCGTAATCTAGTTTATTACTAGAGATTGTTCCAAAATAGAAAGAATCTTTTATTCTAACTCTAATGAAATAACTCCATCCTTCTTATTTATTTCATCTTTCTTATTTATTTCTGATAAGGTGGGATGGTACAGGTTCAAAGTTTCCAATTTTTTTTGTTTTTGTAGAGAAAGATATAACTTGTTATATGTCACCTCTCAATTCAACGGATTGAATCAAATTAATTAAGAAAAAAGGAAATGAAATAAATAATTTGAATATACTAATTATAGACTATTTATAGTATTTAATTAATTATTAATTATAGGATATTTATTTTATAATATTATAATAATTATTATAATAATTATTATTGGGATATATTAGGTATTAGGATTATAATATATATAGTAATCATAATAATATATAAATATATATATATATATTAGGTAGGATATTATAAATATTAGGATATATAGGATAATATAGGATATTTTAGTATTTTATTAACTTGTTTTTATAGAATTATCTTTTTATAGAGGATAGAGAACCCAAGACAAAGTGAGAGAATCTTGTTTTTGTAAGAAGGAGCACCCTATGTCTACACCATATCTAAATATCTAAATAGAATCGAAATAAAAAATGTAAGTGGAATTTTCTTAGGTGAATCTTTAAACAAAATATGTCCCACAGAAACTCTAAACTATGCCGTTTGATCAAAATATATTCTTCTTTCGCCTAAACTAAGATAAGAAGTTCTGGATAAATTGACACTTCCGATTCGAATCGAATAATTCAGCATATTCCACATTAATAGGAGTACATTTATGTTTCTGCTTCACGAATATGATATTTTCTGGGCATTTCTGATAATATCAAGCATTATTCCTATCTTGGCATTTGTAATTTCCGGAGTTTTAGCCCCGGTTAGGGAAGGACCGGAGAAACTATCTAGTTATGAATCGGGTATAGAACCCATAGGGGATGCTTGGTTACAATTCCG